TTTTTTACTAGCAGCTTTAACTATAACCTCTGCTCTATTTATAGGTCTCAGCAAGATACGACTTATTTGAAATTAATTGAATGAACAACTCAAGAAATCTTTCTGTGGCATTCCATATATTTTATAATTCTTTACTACGTCAATTGCGAATTTTTTGTTATTGAGATTCATGGGCAATTCGGATTAATATTTAGAGATAGATATTACCTTTCTTTTTTTTGTTTCAAACGAATTGAAATGATTGAAGTTTTTCTATTTGGAATCGTCTTAGGTCTAATTCCTATTACTTTGGCTGGATTATTCGTAACTGCATATTTACAATACAGACGTGGCGATCAGTTGGACCTTTAATTAATTAACAAATCTTTTTTTGATTGACCTCCTGTGCATTAGCGAAAGGAGGAGGTCAAATTTAGATTACTGTTCAGTTATTTCAGTCTAATTCGATAAATTCAATTCAACCTAACAAGAATGGAATCACGCTCTGTAGGATTTGAACCTACGACATCGGGTTTTGGAGACCCACGTTCTACCGAACTGAACTAAGAGCGCTTTCTTATCACAATAGATAAGACTGTAAAAAAAATAATACAAAACTACATCTACATCTGGCATGCAAACACTATAGAGTATGATAAAAAAAATGCGAGATTCCTTTTTTAATCGATTTCAATTAATTCCTCCTTACTTCTCAGAGGAAAAGTAATTAGGTAGGGATGACAGGATTTGAACCCGTGACATTTTGTACCCAAAACAAACGCGCTACCAAGCTGCGCTACATCCCTTTCAATTCAATTGGTTTTTATAGTGTAATTTTAAAGAATCCCTGTCGTGTTTTCCACATCGTTATTTCCTATATCTATATACATAGATAATATATCTTGTCATTTCTTCTTTTTGGTCTCTTATAAGGTATAATAAGAGTATTGGGATATATATGAAAAACAAATCGGTTGTAAAGTGTAAAGTAAAAAAAAAAGACTTTTCGGTAATATTTAGTGGGAAGGGGTATGTTACTTTTTTTCTTAAAAAAAAATATCTTATCTACAGGATTAATGTACATTTTAATTTGACTTAGCTTAGGGATTTCGTGTACAAACACAAGTAGTCTTTAACTATAATATGATATGCATTTGATCGTAGATTAGATATGTATTACTTTGTTTATATATTAATAAAGAAGGAGGATTTTCAATGCGAGATTTTAAAACATATCTTTCCGTGGCGCCGGTACTAAGCACTCTATGGTTTGGGTCTTTAGCTGGTTTATTAATAGAAATCAATCGTTTTTTCCCAGATGCGTTGACATTCCCTTTTTTTTCATTCTAGTTATTGACATGGAGAGGGAGTAACGAATATTAGAGATAAAATCAACTATCTGTGACTAATCCCTCCTCCCTTTTCTTTCTTCTTTCTCTTTTTATTTGAAAAAAATATTCAAATAATATATTAGAATAAATAGGAGAGAAAGAAGAAAAGTAGATTCAACCTCATCAAAACTTGACTTAAGGTTCGAATGAAAATTTCGAAAAAAAAAAAAGAGAAAGAGTTAGAACGGAAATGAAAATGTGGATCTAGGATAAGAGTATCATACAAGATACTAAAATGAAATACTGTGATTAGAAATAGAGTTAGAAAGCGTTTGATTACGTCGTATTTCTTAATTTATTTACTATTAATATTATTATATGATTGCAACGAAATCTTTCTAATTGTATTTCGAGTTAGCAATTTCTATATTTTTTCTTTTTCTTTCTTCTTCACTTCGGGTCGAAAATGAAAAAAGTTGCTTGAATCAAAAATAAAACGGAGGTTAGGTTGATGGCTAAGGGTAAAGATGCCCGAGTAAAAGTAATTTTGGAATGTACCAGTTGTGTTCGAAAGAGTGTTAATAAGGAATCAAAGGGCATTTCCAGATATATTACTCAAAAGAATCGACACAATACGCCTAGTCGGTTGGAATTGCGAAAATTCTGTCCCTATTGTTGCAAACATACAATTCACGGAGAGATAAAGAAATAGATCGAACCAAAACGTCTGTCTATCATCCTTTCACGGAAGGAGACAAAACGATTTTCATTATATAATTATTTATATTAATATATTATTATATATATTAAAAATAAATAAAAAAATCGAAATAAACAAACCAAATCCTATTTCTTAATTCTAATTTTTTGAAGGTCCAGCCGAAATAGGATTTTCGGTATAAGGAATAAACTAAACAAACTATGGATAAATCCAAGCGACCCTTTATTAAATCCAAGCGATCTTTTCGTAGGCGTTTGCCCTCGATCCAATCGGGGGATCGAATTGATTATAGAAACATGAGTTTAATTAGCCGATTTATTAGTGAACAGGGAAAAATATTATCTAGAAGAGTAAATAGATTGACCTTGAAACAACAACGATTAATTACTATTGCTATAAAACAAGCTCGTATTTTATCTTTGTTACCTTTTCTTAATAATGAGAAACAATTTGAAAGAATCGAGTCGACTGCTAGAACTGCTAGTTTTAGAACCAAAAATAAATATAAATAATAGGCTTACTCTTTATTTAATTGTAATTGAATCAAAATTAGAATTTGAACTCAAACATGGATTGATGTTTTGTTCTAAAAAAATCTAGGTTTGATTGTCGTGTTGTAAGATAATCAAAATTGGGAATAAATTTTTTTAATTTTGAATTTGAATGGGTTTGTTGATTTTTATTTATTTATTGTATTTTATCAGACTATATCCTCCCGGAGACTAAACTCCGGGGAACTTCATTTAAATAATTTCGGGGGATTCTTTCCAATCTTCTTTTTTTATGATTTCATTGGAAATCATATAAAGACAATTCCTATTTAATATAGCTATTTGTGCAAGTATTTTACGATTAAGAAGCAACTGTCTCTTGTGCAGATTGTGTATGAATTTACTATAATTATAATATACCCCCCTTTCGCGAATTACTGCGTTTATCCGAGTGATCCACAAACGACGAAAATCTCTCTTTTGCCTATCTCTATCCCGATGAGCCGAAACCAAAGCTCTTATTTTCTGTTGAGCAATAGTTCGAGTAAGTCTTGAATGAGCCCCTCGAAAAGTTTTTACAAATAAACGCATTTTTTTTCTACGGTTCCGAGCTATATATCCTCGTTTAACTCTAGTCATTGAATAAATGAAACTTTGATGAATAACTAATTACTAATTGATTTTCTTTTTTTGAGTTATTCTTTTAGCCTTTCTATTAATAACAAAACGGATTTTTCCAATGTATAAAATCAAAATCCCAATGGCTTTTGCTACTATAACCTTCCCGACCACGATTTTTTCTTTTTTTTTTTTTTAGTTTTCGCCTTGAAACAAGACAAAAAAATAAGAAATTGTATTAAATTAATATATCAAAAAAAAAAAAGAATGTAAATTCAATTTAAATATAGATGAATAAAGAAATAGTGGGTTCCTTCGTTTCTATGGTTACTTTTTAAACGGTGAGGCCCTTTCTATACACCGGAGCCCCTTACTTCATTTACTGAATGTTATTGATAACTTGTACAGTTCAAATTTGTTGGCTCTACCCATGAATTATCCAGTAATGGGTCTTTCACAATGAGATCCACCTATACAGTAACGGTATTTAATTTTGAAGGTTAGCTGGATAGCTGACCCTGTTAGTCCGTTCTTCAAAGAATGGGAGCATAATTTATTTGCTCTAAATATAAGATTTCCCGCTTAATGGATAACGTTCGCTACCAATGGGAAATTTTTATCATCTTAAATCGAATTTACACCAATAGAAACCATAAATTTCATACACACTAGATAAATAGGTATTTTTCAATAATGACTGGAGTTCTTCCATTTTATCCTATTCACTGGTACTGATCATTTATACTGGAAAAAAATTATTTCCTTTCATTTGCTTTTATTCAATTCTATAATCTGAACGAGTCACACATACACCCTAGTACATGTTCCTCGGCGCTGAGGACATCCCCGAAGAGCGGGGGATTTCGTGACGTTTTTGATTGGCTGTCTTGTGTTTCTAATAAGTTGTTTAATAGTTGGCATGCTGAATCATATACATAATGGGCTGGTTTAGATCAATCCTAACCGAAGCGAATGATTATGAATTATTTCTACTTAATATAATATATAATAGAAAATATAATATATAATAGAAGTTAATATAATAAAATAAAAGGTAAACCCCCTAACAAGATAAAATATCAAATGGTTAACTATTTTTATTCGTTTTATTCGACCGCTACAAGATCAACAATTCCATGAGCTTGGGCTTCTGTTGCTGACATAAAAACATCTCTTTCCATATCTTCGGATACAACCCATAAGGGTTTGCCTGTTCTTTGTACATAAACCCTTGTAAGGGTTTCGCGCAATTTCAATAATTCTTCCGCTTCCAGGATAAATTCTCCTGTTTGTGCCTCGTAAAAAGAGCTAGCAGGTTGATGAATCATTACCCTGATGATGTACCCTAAAAGGGGTTCTTCTATCTCGTATGATGAGGCGAAGACAAAAAATATATACTAGGAAAACAATAAAAAAGATAGAATTGAACAACCGTACGTGCATCTTTTCCACATTGCATACGGCTCTATAATGGAATTTACTTTTTTTTACGTCGAAGAAAGAGAAAAATCGGATCGATCAGATCCAGATCAGTAAATGATCCAATTACCACCCTTCTTTTCAGAGGAGTTCAAAAATACTATGATGGCTCCGTTGCTTTATATATTTATTTCGTCTGTAATTCAGCAATCCCAAAGTTTCTTTTTTTTGATCCAAAAAAAAAAAATAAGGAAGAAATTCTTTTTTTCGTACTCTTTCAAACATAAATATTGTTAAGAGTTTTTTTGTTTTGGTATGAAGAAAAGTTTGTGACGCTGAAAAAGACTCCTGATAAAAAAATCGGGAATACTCTTGATCTCATACTACTCTTTCGATACATAATCTAATGTTTTGAAAATAGAGATAAAATTTTCTCATTTATCATATCGAATTCAAAGTGCCATGCTATTATTACTTAATATTTCATACGGTGAAGGCATAGTTTTCTTGTTTTCTCTCAAATAAAAAAATCATTGGCGCCGAGCGTGAGGGAATGCTAAACGTTTGGTAATTTCTCCTCCGACCAGGATAAAGGAGCCCATTGAAGCAGCTAACCCCATGCATATTGTATGTACATCTGGTCGCACAAATTGCATAGTATCATAAATAGCTATTCCGGGTATTACCCATCCGCCAGGAGAATTTATAAATAAATACAAATCCTTGGTATCATCCTCGATACTGAGATATACCATAAGACCAATAAGTTGATTCGAGATCTCGCTATCGATCTCTTGGCCTAAAAAAAGTAATCTTTCTCGATAAAGTCGGTTGATTAGGGTAAAATTGTATCCCTTAGGAACCGTACATGCACCTTTTGACGCATACGGTTCAAAAAATTGTGAGAAAATCAATGTATAGATTCTAAATGTGTAGATTCTATTCCTTTTTTCGCCTTTCCCTAATTCCTCATATAACTATTAAAAATAGAAAAAAAATAGAATTTATTAAACTGAAACTTATCAAACTCACTTTTCATTGATGTATTGTTTCATCGAGATCCAATCCAAATCACGATGTCATTTTCTTGTTCTTGAACGGGTCTCTTTAATTTTTTTTAGGTTTATGCTCTACTCCGGGTAAAGATCTGACCGATTTCGATTTGCACATATAGGACAAATGCTTCCAATATCACTTGTGTTTTTTTGTTAAGAATTCCCCTTTTTTTTTCATTTCATATTTTTTCTTTCGACAAATTCAACCTTTTTTTATTTTAAATTTAAAATACAAATGGTTAAGTTATAACAAAAGTAAATAAAATATATAATACAAGTAGGAATCTTCAATATATTAGCAATTGGGATTGGGGTTTTTATAAACGGAGCCTGGATACTTCATTTTATTGGTCTAACCAAGCCAACCATAAATTATTCTAATTAATCTGAATCCTCCTATAGATCTAATTGCATTTCACGCTCCAAATTTTGGATGCTTCAAATAATCTTTCTTGTTGGGCGAAAGGGAGGATATCTCAATCGGAAGAGAGAACGGGGAAATTCCATATGACCCAATATATCTGACAAGTCGCACTATACGTCAACCCAAGATGCATCTTCCTCTCCAGGACTTCGAAAGGGAACTTTTGGAACACCAATAGGCATTAAATGAAAAAAAAAAAGAATTAAGTACTATATTTCACTTTGATATGGAAACGTAATAATAGGGTTATTGTCTTCATAATATCAACCTTTATAATATTTTCTGCATAGATTAGAAAAGTTTAGTGAAAAAAAAAAGATAGAATAAATGAAGAAAATTTCTTACGAATATAGCCTTCCAATAATGAACAAGTATTACAAGTATTAAAGTATTCACTGAGCGAAGATGGTATCAACTCCCCATTGCGTATTGCTACTTATCGGGTATAGAATAGATTTGTTTCTTTTTGTTCCTACAACCATAATTGTTCCATTATTACCAACAGAATAGAACAAACATTAACCCTTGTTCCGAGAGAATCCATTGAACAAAAGGGGTCCATTGACTAGTCTATAGTATTTTCCAATGCAATAAAGTTACATAGTGTCATTTATCTTTGATAAAGGGGTATTTCCATGGGTTTGCCTTGGTATCGTGTTCATACCGTCGTATTGAATGATCCCGGCCGGTTGATTTCTGTCCATATAATGCATACAGCTCTGGTTGCTGGTTGGGCCGGTTCGATGGCTCTATATGAATTAGCAGTTTTTGATCCCTCTGACCCTGTTCTTGATCCAATGTGGAGACAGGGTATGTTCGTTATACCTTTCATGACTCGTTTAGGAATAACCAATTCATGGGGCGGTTGGAGTATTACAGGGGGGACTATAACAGATCCGGGTATTTGGAGTTACGAAGGTGTGGCCGGAGCGCATATCGTGTTTTCTGGCTTGTGCTTTTTGGCAGCTATTTGGCATTGGGTGTATTGGGATCTAGAAATATTTTCTGATGAACGTACAGGAAAACCTTCTTTGGATTTGCCTAAGATTTTTGGAATTCATTTATTTCTTTCTGGGGTGGCTTGTTTTGGTTTTGGCGCATTTCATGTAACAGGTTTGTATGGTCCTGGAATATGGGTGTCCGATCCTTATGGACTAACTGGAAAAGTACAACCTGTAAGTCCAGCATGGGGCGTGGAAGGTTTTGATCCTTTTGTTCCAGGAGGAATAGCTTCTCATCATATTGCAGCAGGGACATTGGGTATATTAGCAGGCCTATTCCATCTTAGTGTCCGTCCGCCTCAGCGTCTATACAAAGGATTACGTATGGGCAATATTGAAACCGTTCTTTCGAGTAGTATCGCTGCTGTCTTTTTTGCAGCTTTTGTTGTTGCCGGAACTATGTGGTATGGTTCGGCAACTACCCCGATCGAATTATTTGGTCCCACTCGTTATCAATGGGATCAGGGATACTTTCAACAAGAAATATATCGAAGAGTAAGTGCTGGGCTAGCCGAAAATCAAAGTTTATCAGAAGCTTGGTCGAAAATTCCTGAGAAATTAGCTTTTTATGATTACATTGGGAATAATCCGGCAAAAGGAGGATTATTTAGAGCGGGTTCAATGGACAACGGCGATGGAATAGCTGTTGGATGGTTAGGACACCCTATTTTTAGAGATAAAGAAGGGCGTGAACTCTTTGTACGTCGTATGCCTACTTTTTTTGAAACATTTCCAGTCGTTTTGATAGATGGGGACGGAATTGTTAGAGCTGACGTTCCTTTTAGAAGAGCGGAATCTAAGTATAGCGTTGAACAAGTAGGTGTAACTGTTGAATTTTATGGTGGCGAACTCAACGGAGTTAGTTATAGCGATCCCGCTACTGTGAAAAAATATGCTAGACGCGCTCAATTGGGTGAAATTTTCGAATTAGATCGTGCTACTTTGAAATCTGATGGTGTTTTTCGTAGTAGTCCAAGGGGTTGGTTTACCTTTGGGCATGCTTCCTTTGCCCTACTCTTCTTCTTTGGGCACATTTGGCATGGGGCCAGAACCTTGTTCAGAGATGTTTTTGCTGGTATTGACCCAGATTTAGATGCTCAAGTAGAATTTGGAGCATTCCAAAAACTTGGGGATCCGACTACAAGAAGACAAGGAGTCTAATACACCATTGCTTTGTTATTTTCGGCCTCTATTTTTTTTATTATTTGATATAGTATACTAGAGAAATCTTGATTTGAATGACTGACCTTTTTTGTTTTGACTCTTTTTTTTTATCATTATCGGGAAAATAATCCCAACTAAACAGGTATGAAAGCTATAATTGTAAACCACAATCGAATCTATGGAAGCATTGGTTTATACATTTCTATTAGTCTCGACTCTAGGGATAATTTTTTTCGCTATCTTTTTTCGGGAACCTCCTAAAGTTCCAACTAAAAAGATGAAATGATTTTTCATTATCTCAATTGAAGTAACGAACCTTCCAATACAGGAAGGCTCGTTACTTCAACTAGTCCCCGTGTTCCTCGAAAGGATCTCTTAATTGTTGAGAGGGCTGCCCAAAAGCGGTATATAAAGCGTACCCTGTAAAACTTATAAGTAAACCAGATATAAAGATGGCGACTAGGGTTGCTGTTTCCATTATTATTATATAATTTCAAGACCACAATGGATCTATGATAAAAATCCTTTATTTACAACGGAATGGTATACAAAGTCAACAGATCTCAATGAATACAATCGGATTTATGGCTACACAAACCGTTGAGGGTAGCTCTAGAGCTCGTCCAAAACCTACTACCGTAGGGGCTTTATTGAAACCATTGAATTCGGAATATGGTAAAGTAGCTCCTGGATGGGGAACTACTCCTTTGATGGGAGTTGCAATGGCTTTATTTGCAATATTCCTATCTATTATTTTGGAAATTTATAATTCTTCTGTTTTACTGGATGGAATTTCAATGAATTAAATCCACAAGAAAATGAAATCCAAAAGAACCAGAAAGTTCTAGCCTTTCAATACAAAGTGCATTTTTTGGGCTCCCTTTTTTATTTGTAACCCCCCTTTTTGGTAGTTCGATCGCGGAATTTCTTTCTTTCTGTATTTCCGGAATATGAGTGTGTGACTTGTTATAATTGATCCTATTAATAATACAGAGAAGGAGTCTGTCATCTTATTCGGATAGAGATGGTTCTAACTCGTCGGATATTCATTCTGGTATCTGGAACACGGAATATATAAAATGGATCAAGAAATATTTGAACTATGATTCATATTTAATATTTAGACCTCTCGATCGGATTCAAAAAAAAATTTCTTTGAAAAGAAAGAATTAGAAGTTAGAAATCGAACGATTTTTCTTCTTTCAAACTCCTGTTTATGCCTATTTTGTTTAACCAACATAGACATTTTTTTGTATTTTTAGTTGCATTTTTAGTCATTATACCTATCCCATTGATTGAATAAGTGATGATCCAATGGTTCTTACTCGCGGAATCTTTTGGTTTAGCTTTGGGGTTTTTTTGAATCATCGTGGTTCTAGTATGAATCTGGGGTTTCAATCGATTCATAGGATCTTAACAAGAGAAATTCCTATCAATGATAAAAAAAACAATAGTAAAAGCCACATTACACATAAAAAAAAAAAGAAAAAATCAAAGAAAAAATAGGGAAAGAGAATATTCAAGAGGCCTGTAGTAACAATCAACATAAAGACGAATGAGCCGACTTGATATTTTGGCATTATCACCACAAAAAGAACTTTCGGATTTTTATTCCTTCGTCTCTTTTGAAAAGAGAAAATCGGGGATTAAGAAGTCTATTCTATATCCCTTTCAATCAGTATTTTGTTTGGTGTCTTTGCTTGAGCTGTACGAGATGAAATTCTCATATACGGTTCTTAGAGGGGGAATTTCGATGAATTACCTATCTCAATAAAGTCTATGATTGGTTCGAAGAAC